GACTCTATTTTTTGGTCTTTCAACTAAACAATTGTAATTTACCCTTTCGACTATGTATGAAGTAGTAATATTTTTTTTACTGGCGGAGACACGAACAAATAAAAAAGTCAGAAGAAACAAAATGCAATTCGTTTCTTTTGTATACTTTAATAAATACACAATACCCATCGTTTTTTTTACCTGTTTTAGATACAATCTACAAAACAAAATTAGTAAGGGGGATAGTTCCGACACTTAGATGGATAAGTATGTATCATGATCTATAACTAGAACACTGAATATGTATGTGGACCCATATCAATTAATTTGTAGAATATATACTCATACAAATTACTCATGTGCCAGGAACCAGATTTGAACTGGTGACACGAGGATTTTCAGTCCTCTGCTCTACCAGCTGAGCTATCCCGACCATTGATGACGCACCATCCTCATTTTATTTTAATATAGGACTGGGGTCTATGTCAATTAAAAAAATGAAAAGATATTACAGATATTACAAGGTATTATCCAGGCCCTGGTCGAATTTCTTGTATCTTCAAAATGAAAACTTTATAAGTTTCAATACAGTACAAATAATACAATTAATGATATGAATTGTTAATTATTGAAATTTAACAATATTATTCAAAGATGCTCATTTGCATTTGAACACGTATCATATATATCACACACAGGGCTTGCTTATGATGTGATAAGAAAAAAAATTTCCGCTCAGATCTGTTTGTGAAATGTGAAAATAGTAGAGTGAGAATGACTGAGAACTATAACCAATTATGAGTCACTAACAAAATAAGAAGATAAATAATTAGGGAGGCAACCGGGTCTTTTTGGGGATAGAGGGACTTGAACCCTCACGATTTCTAAAGTCGACGGATTTTCCTCTTACTATAAATTTCATTGTTGTCGATATTGACATGTAGAATGGGACTCTATCTTTATTCTTATCCGATTTAAAAATTTTTAAAAATAAAAAGATTTAGCGGACGGAGTCGTCATTAATCATTTTGAATTATTTGGCGATAGTATTTCAGTAAGTATACATATGTATATAGGTTTATCTTTCATCCTTTCGGAAGTTTCGATTCCTTTACTACGAACACAATGCAGCCAACTCCATTTGTTAGAACAGCTTCCATTGAGTCTCTGCACCTATCCTTTATTTATTCTCGCTTTCTGAAACCCTTGTTTGTTTTCATAAAACGGGATTTGGCTCAGGATTGCCCATTTTTAATTCCAGGGTTTCTCTGAATTTGAAAGTTATCACTTGGTAGGTTTCCATACCAAGGCTCAATCCAATTAAGTCCGTAGCGTCTACCAATTTCGCCATATCCCCCCTTTGTGATTAGTATCACACACATCATGATGCCGTTTACCCCTTATTTGTTCATTTCCCCATTTATATTATGCTATAAACGTTGAATTCATTAGATATCGATTCCTGTATTGTATTGAAAAGGGTTTTCTCCGATTTGATTTCGTATCTATCTTCTTTCATCTCTATTGGATTGGAGATCATACTTAGTCCAACCAGAAATTCAATATAGATATATACCGCATAACATAATAACATATATCTATTACTATTATATATATTATATATACATGTCCCTATTTCTATCATTTTATATCATTTTTAGTGTGCACTTTTGAATACTTGAACGGTCGATTCTTTGTTTTTTCGTCTTAGGTTTCGCCTTTCCGAATGAAACCCTAGGACTGTTTCATTATGATCTGGAGTGCACTCCAGATCATAATAAAAAAAAACGACAAAGGACAATTTAGTATTATTGATTTAATACTTTCATTAATAGCCATAACTAATCGAATAGATATAATTAATCAATTAATCATTCCGTTAATTTCTAATTTAGAATTCTTTTTTAAAATGGATTTATATTTATTTATATTTTTATATTTATTTATAGTAAAATTTCAAAAAACAATATTAAATATGTATATTAAATATGTAATGTAATAGTCAAAAAATCTTAGTCTCTAATTAAACAAATTAAGATATTTATTATTGATAAACATATATTTGAGAAATAGATCTAAATTAATATATCAAAATGAAATGTTTTTGAAAATTAGATTTTCCATTTTTATTCGTTTCTATAGTTGAATTTTTCTACATTTATATCATATTTATTATGAAATAACTAAGAATAAACAGTTAAGATCTCAGTAGCAGTACTAAATTAGTATACGTGTACAATTTATATTACGTGAGCCCGCTTAGCTCAGAGGTTAGAGCATCGCATTTGTAATGCGATGGTCATCGGTTCGATTCCGATAGTCGGCTTTTCTCCATTTGTTTTAGTTTTTAGATAATTGATAATAGGAAATCTAAAGTTAAAAGCTGCTTTGCCCTTTCCTAAAGGTCACCGAGCCCCCTCTATTATTTCATAGAAACTTCCAATTTTTAATTAAAAAAAAAATTGGATTGGAGGGGCTTCGTCTCTGTAGAACAAATCAATCAAGAAAAGAGACCTTCATT